TTAGGAAAAAAGGGGGTATAATTAGATATATGTAATCTAATGGCTATAAGTCAACTCTTGTCTATCTTTTTCAACTCTTGTCTATCTTTTTCAACTCTTGTCTATCTTTTTCAACTCTTGTCTATCTTTTTCAACTCTTGTCTATCTTTTGAGGAATAATTCTAGAATCCGATTGAATCTAAGATACGAATAGTTGGTTTACGTTATGTAGGAAACACATGTATATGGGATAGTAGATATTGACTAGTTATATATGAACTAAAAATATATCTAATCCACCCTACTACTGTGGTGTGGATTTAGATAGGGATTCCAATAGAAGAATAAAAGTTCTTTTGTTTCGTCTTTGACTCTGAATAAAGAGATAAAATAAAGACAAAAAACGAAGAATTCAAGGAGTGGGTTGGAAAAAAGAAATGGAAGAACAAAGTATCTGCGGATTTACAATCTAGTGGAGAGAAACTAAAAAAAGATATCGAAATTTCTGACGGTTCAATAATATTATCACTTCCATTCGGAGTTCTTTGTTACTTTTTCAAGTTGAATCTTAGCGATGGAATAATATGGAATAATTAAGTCAAAATTCATTGGATGATTGTATCATTAACCATTTCTTTATTTTGGTGCGAGGAATTTATCATGAATCCACTGATTTCTGCCGCTTCCGTTATTGCTGCTGGGTTGGCTGTCGGACTTGCTTCTATTGGACCTGGAGTTGGTCAAGGTACAGCTGCGGGCCAAGCTGTAGAAGGTATCGCGAGACAACCCGAGGCAGAGGGAAAAATACGAGGCACTCTATTGCTTAGTTTGGCTTTTATGGAAGCTTTAACAATTTATGGGTTGGTTGTAGCATTGGCACTTTTATTTGCGAATCCTTTTGTTTAATCCTATAAACACGAGAATTATGTATTTTTCTTTATTTTATGGCTTGGGACTTACTCCTTGCTTTTTCGAATTCTATCAAGATTTCGCCCCTACAATTACTTATTCGTCGGGACAATAATCCAAGGGAAGGATTAATTTGAGGATGAGGAATTATCACACTGACTCGCTTTCTTCCTTCCCCTAAGACAGAGAAACCCCCTTTTTTTTAAAGGAGTGTTGCAACAAATAAGGTATTTTGCCATTGACATGAAAGCCGCCCCCCTAATTCTAATAAGTATAATTATTATTGGGAATTTTCAATTGAAAAAAAAAAAATACATTTCTAGCTAATTACATTTCTAGCTAATATAGAATATATTTTTGACTCCCTTTAGAAATGAAAATGAATAATTTAATAATATAATAATAATAATAAATTAATAATTTTTTAAATAAAAAAAGAAATACATAGAATTAGAATAAATGGAAAAGGAGTGAAAGTGATACAATACAAAAATAGAATACAAAAATAAGAACCGAGTTTTTTGTTTTTGTAGTCTATCTAAAAGAAAAGTCTATCTAAAAAAAAATAGGAGATCATATGAAAAATGTAACCGATTCTTTCGTTTCCTTGGGTCACTGGCCATCCGCCGGGAGTTTCGGGTTTAATACCGATATTTTAGCAACAAATCCAATAAATCTAAGTGTAGTCCTTGGTGTATTGATCTTTTTTGGAAAGGGAGTGTGTGCGAGTTGTTTATTTCAAGAATAGGCTGGATTTACCCAGTTGCACTTTTTTCATTCTAACTAGGAAAGAAAGGAGTGCATGATCCCGCGAATTACTTCTGAATAAATTTAAAAATCATATTTAAGAACCATAGCATTTCGTAATTCATTGGTACATCGACTTTGATTCTCTATTAACCAATAATCTGGGACCATTAACATGGTTAAGGCCAAAGCGTTTGAAGTTCAGATGCAGCAGGGTACTCTTTCTACTACGTATGTTAATAAATACAGAAATATTTTCAAAACAAATAGTTGAAAATGTTTTTTCGATATAAAACACTCATGTCGATAAAACGATTTGAGCCCCTTTTTCCAATGCTGAATCGATGACCTATGTATAAAGTGAAAAGAATTCTTTGAATTTGAAGAAAAAAAAGAAACAACTTTGCTGACAAATTAAAATTATACAATACCATTATAAGTACAATTACAATTATACAATTATAAATTATATATAAATATTTATTTTTATTCTATGTATTTATATATTATTTATTTAGTATTATTTATTTAGTAAAATTTATTATACTTTTTTAGTTTTTTGATATATTTTCTATTTTGGTCAGAAGAATCCTCCGAATATTCTGGTCTTGGATTAGTGATCCGTTTCAATATTTTGGAATATGAATAGAGAAGAGAGGGAGAAGGTAAGCTCATTTCATTAGAAAAAAAAAACATATGGGAATTAATTCCCAATAAATAATAAATAATTGAGCGTGAGAGCCAAATGAATCGAAAGATTCATATTTGGTTCGGGAAGGGATCATGGAATTTTTGAAATAAAAAAAAAAATGAAATGTAAAGATAATCTACTTTCATTAAGTGATTTATTAGATAATCGAAAAGA